GCATAACATCTACGACTGGATTTAAAAAAGCGTAGGCTTCAGGCAATTTGGCGACGAAAAAACTACTTGAATAAAGGGTATAATTAAGACAGATACAGATTAAACTTAATATATTAAGCATAACAAACATTTTGTTCTTGAGGTTAATTATATTTAATTTGATTGAGTTATTAATAAGTTAAATTGTTTATATAGAAGGGTAAATGAATAAAAATATATTAGATATACCAAAAAACCTTCTTTAATTTGAACTTGCCCAATCAAAAATTCTTCAATTTCAATTCGAAAATCAAAAGGTGAATAGAATAAATAATACTTTCATATAATATCTTAATTGAATTAGATGTAATGATCAATAAATTCATCAGTTTAGGTTTATATATAAATATATATATAAATTGTAGCAATGATCTAATTTATTTGATAGATATTTAGGCTGAAGTTGACGAACAACCAGTACCAATAATAGTGTTTATTAGTCCCAATAATAAATGGGGCGTGGCCAAGTGGTAAGGCAACGGGTTTTGGTCCCGGTATTCGGAGGTTCGAATCCTTCCGTCCCAGATCATATCTGTTTACACACTCAACATAGTATCATATTATCACAGATTTACTCCATCTAAATCATCTATTCTATTATTATGATATATGGCATATATAATAATAATAGAATGGGTGATTTAGTTTATATCAGAATAAAGCAGAATAAATGTTACTTTTATGAACAATCTTCTGCTTAAAAGTATAATATTAAAAAATATTAATTTTTTTTTTGAATGAGTCTTCTTTGAATCATATATTTTTCACAAATAAAATCGAGTTCAAATAACACGTATATGAAATAGAATCTACTTGTGATCTATCTTTGAAATTTACGATTTTTTATGAGTTTTTAGTACTCGAAGAATTAAGTGTTAATTTTTTGAATTTATCTTATCACTATCAAGTTATTTTACGATGCAGAATTAAAAATAACTTATTTAAAATTTAGTTGTGTTCTTTTAATTTTTAAATATTTAACTTAAATATTTAGTTCTAATTACTAATATATTTAGTATTAAAAATATTTGAGTTAGTTTATTTTCAGTTTATTATCTATTTTAATAGATATATATATATCTATTAAAATAGATAAGATAATATTATATAGGTGTATATATATTTGTAAAAATATTTATATATATATATATATATATATATCCGGCGTAAAATTTTATCTTTTCTGCGACTTCATCAGAAACTCAATTTTTTATCGAAATAAAAGTAAAATTAAAATATAGATTATTAGGTACCTACCAAACAATGACTATTCATGATTTCACATAATGGAATTAATTTAATACTGGTTCGAAACTAAAGGAATGTTATGGTAAAACTTCGTTTAAAACGATGTGGTAGAAAGCAACGTGCGACTTGAAGGACACGATCCGCTGTGGATTCTTACACCCACCATTTTTATATTATATAGGACTGAAAGTGCTTTTGGCTCGACATCATTTGTCCTGTTTCACTAGAACTTTCTTTTTTTTTTTGCGGGGGGTGCAAACTGTATCGTACAAGATGGAGCTCGAGCAGAACGTATTGATTCGTTTAGCGGAGGCAAGAATCTAGGGTTAGTACCATTTAATAAATAGGGACAGCTTTGTTAAGTCGATTTTCGACATAGAAATCGAAAGGATCCAATTCAAGCAAGTTTGAAACTAAAAAGTCAAATTTGGTGGAATTTATAAAATTCTTTCAATCAAATCAAAAGTGTATTACACAGGAATCAATCATTAGTATGATTTGTTGGTAGAGAGAAATCACAAAAAAGGGTATGTTGCTGCCATTTTGATTGAAACAATTAAAGATCACCGAAGTTATGTCTAAACCCAATGATTCAAGGCAAAGAAAGAGGAAAGGATCTTAGAACAAGGAAATACCGTTTTCAATTGTCTCAACAACAAGAACTCAATTAAAATAAAGAATAAAAAAAATGTATTTGAAAGGAGACAGACAAAAAAAAGGGGATTATAGACGACTCAATAAACGAAATGCTTATACAAATGGTTTCCTTTGGGGTTATCAAACTTGAGTTATGAGCGCGCAAATTAAAAATACAAAAATTTTTTGGTAGGGGAAAGATTAATAAACAAGTATTTAAATCATATGATAAAGAAAGAGAATTCTTCATATAATTGATTTGATGATTTTAGAAATATATTTAACATTAGAATTCTATACATAAAAATAACTTTACTTTTCTTGAGCCGTACGAGGATAAAACTTCTTATACGTTTCTCTGGGGGGGGTTTATTTACATCTATCCCAATGAGCCATTTATCGAATCGTTGCAATTGATGTTCGATCTCGAAGAGAAGGAAAAGCTTTCTGGAAAGTAGGTTTTTATGATCCGATAAAGAATCAAACCTATTTAAATATTCCTATTATTCTATATTTCCTTGAAAAAGGCGCTCAACCGACAGGAACTGTTCATGATATTTCAAAGAAGGCGGGTGTTTTTATAAACCTTCGTCTTAATCACCAATCAAAATTCAATTAATGAAATATATAAATTAATGAACGTGTGGATGAGTTTTCTAGAGTTTTGCATAATTTTTTCTTTTACTTTTTTTATCCAGTAGAGAGTTTTCTATTTATATCTTAGTTAATTTATTTTTGCTACTACATAATGTAGTCTTTTATAACGAAAAAAAGATCTATTGTCATGTCAATGGGCATTTGTGAGTGTAATTATATGAAAAAATAACAAAAGTAAAGGGTTTAATCTTTTCTTTTTTATTTGTATTGATTGATTGATATTAATTGACTAAACTTGGTATTTTTCTATTTCATTTGTATAATTTATTTGTACGTATACACCTTTTATGTCTATATGTCGCTTCCATATGTAGTTGTAGTGCCAATCCAACATAAATCCTTAGTTTTTTTTTTTTTAATTTAAATTTCCATTTTTTTTTATTTGATTCTTTTATCAAAATTTACTTTTATATTGACAACAGTGTATCAAATGAATATAATCTGGGCATGGATAAATGAATCCATTTATCTCTGTCCTATCGATTTTAGTTCATTCAAATAAAGGGTTCATTGGATGCACGAAGTATTTTTTTTATAAAAAAATAAATATTTTTAATAAAAAAAAATAATGTATAACATAAAAGACAAGAATTAGTCTACAAAAATTTTCATTTATATTTTGATCTTAAATTTTTTTTGCCTTTTTGAAATGTTTTGATTTGATTGTTCCGTACAATTGAATCTCTTTATTTATTAGGATTCCGGTTGTATCTATACACTCTAATTCTTTTAGTTCGGGTTGCTAACTCAACGGTAGAGTACTCGGCTTTTAAGTGCGGCTAGCATCTTTTACACATTTGTATGAAGCAAGGGATTCATCTATACCATCGGTAGAGTTTGTAAGACCGCGACTGATCCTGAAAGGAAGGACTGGAAAAAGCAGCATGTCGTATCAATAGATAATATTAAAAATATTTAAATCTTACTATTCTAGGGATAAGGCCAAAACCTTGTTTCAATTGTTTTAATTTTTGTCTTGGAATTTAATTGATTTAACAAACAAATCAATTAAAACTAAAGTTGGGTCGAGCAAATAAATGGATAGATCCTAACTAAAGGTTCCAATTATAGGAAGAGAAAAAGGAACGAGCTCTTGTTCTTCATTTTTGAATGATTACCCGATCTAATTAGACGTTAAAACTATATTAGTGCTTGATGCGGAAAAGCTTTTACCGTGGGCTGATTATCGATTTTTTATGAATCCTACCTATGAGCAATCTTCATTATATAGTGGAGATTCATGTGTATGAAGAAGGCAGTATAGTGATAAATATATATATTTTTTTTTTTAATCAAAAGAGCGATCGGATTGAAAAAATAAAGGATTTCTAACCGTCTTGGTATTAGAGAATGAACATAAACCGATTGGTTGAAAAAAGATAGGATAGAGAGTTCGTTGATATGTCGTAACTTTATTCCGAGGTATCCTTTTTTTTTTTATAATACCTTGTTTTAACGCTATCGTACTATAAGTATCATTTGATAACCCAATCCATCCCATCCTATATTTTCCTATTTTCGGTTCAAATCGAATTTCAAATGAAGGAATATCAAGAATATTTAGAGCCAGATAGGTTTTGGAAATACGACCTCCTATACCCACTTATCTTTCGGGAGTATATTTATGCATTTGATCGTGATCTGGGTTTAAATAGATTGAATTTGTGGGAAAATGCGGTTTATGACACTCAATATAGTTTATTGATTGTAAAACGTTTAATTAATCGAATGTATCAAGAGAATCATTTGATTATTTCCGATAATAATTCTAACCAAAATCAAGTTTTTGGGTTCAATAAGAATTTGTATTCTCAAATGATATCAGAGGGATTTGCAGGCATTGTGGAAATGCCATGTTTCCTACGATTAGTTTCGTCCTTAACGGACAGAGAAATTGTAAAGTATTTTAATTTACGATCAATTCATTCAATATTTCCTTTTTTAGAGGACAAATTACCACATTTAAATTATGTATCAGATGTACTAATACCCTATCCGATTCATCTGGAAATTTTAGTTCAAACCCTCCGCTGTTGGGTAAAAGATGCCTCTTCCTTGCATTTATTAAGTCTTTTTCTTCACGAGTATTATAATTGGAATAGTCTTATTATTCCAAATAAATCAATTAATTTTTTTTCAAAAATTAATCTAATATTTTTCTTGTTCCTGTATAATTCTCATGTTTGTGAATACGAATTTGTCTTACTTTTTTTCCGCAACCAATCTTCTCATTTACGATTAACATCTTCTGTTGTCTTTTTTGAACGACTTTTTTTATCTGGAAAAATAAAGCATTCTGTAGCAGAAGTCTTTGCTAATGATTTTACGACTAGGCTATGGTTCCTCCAGGATCTTTTTATGCATTATGGTAGATATCAAGGAAAATCAATTCTGGCTTCAAAGGGTACGTCTCTTTTGAT